GCTCGGGACGGGGTGGATGGTTATGGCGTATCGTAGATCGGACTTTGCTTTTCCAGGCTCCAGGCTAGAGAAGGGCTATTCCATATCAGCAGCTATGCTAGCTCGAAAAGGACTGAAAGAACTTACATTAGGTCGTGACTTGAGGGTGAGGGGAAGGAGCGGTAAAGAAGTAAGGAGGTCGACTAGTTCTTAGCTTGATTGAACTCAGCATAGTTAGAGATTAGAGGAGATAGCCTTTCTTTCTATTGCTTGAGTGGAATCAGTTGACAAAAAGCTCGAACGTAATTGACTTCTTTCTTAACAACAATAAAGGAAGAGATGATTTGGAGAAGAATTCATTCCTCTCCGAGCAGTGAAGTGCCATATCCGTCAGAGAGGGCTTTACCGGTCGTTAAGATAGAGTTGGTGTCGGTAGCTGTTCTTGCTTAGCGGGATCAGGTCACCAATCGGTGACATAGTTTAGGAATGAATATCTGTAACTCCCATTCCAGTACTTAAACTGACAAAATGGAATAAACAATCAAGACCTGGCTCAAGGCTAACCCCTCCACACTCAGGGTCAGGAACGGGAAAGGGAGAATGAGTAGGACAGGCTCGAGGTCAATTCTTTCTTTTAGGAGAGATCCCACCCCCTTCTTTAGCGCTTGTTCGTTCTATAAGACTTCCTTCTTGTTCTCGGTGAAGGAATCGGAGCTGCTATAGAATCAGCATCTTACTCTTTAACGGCAAGCGCAGCAACGAGAAGTTTTCCTCTGCTGGAAAGCAGTCCTTCACGGATATGGGAGCTTACTCCGCTCTTGCTGGTTTAGTAAGCTAAGCATTTCCATCCTTTATGATTATGAAAAAGGAATGGATAGAGAGGAAGGTGAAAGGCTTTCTTTTTCTTGGTGTCAACATAGGAATGGGAGCAGAATGGATGCCTTTTTCCCTTGTTTGTTGAATCAGCCAAGTCAGTAGCCTTTCTTTTATGCGGGATTGCCTGTTGATGCAAGGAATAAGGGCTACTAGTCTTTTCGGAAACTGCTGCTAACTAAGATCCAAAGTTACATAGATTTCTCTCTTTTAGTGTGGGGGCATTAGTAAAAGGCCTAAGCGGTCTTAGCTCCTTCTCTGGTCTTGCCGCCCTTGCCCCTCTTCTCTTTTCTCTTCTTTTAGAAGCTGTCTGTGATCGGAACTTCTTTCGCTTTGAACGACTCCGGTCCTATTTCATCTCTTGCCGCGGCTAGTCTCTTTGTAGTAGTAATAGCGGGAGGGGGGAACTCTTTTGAAAGAAGAAAGGATTTGGTCTCAATAAAAGAGCCTATGAAAAGAAAAGAAAATGGAATTGAAAGTTCCTTGCCTTAGACTTCGAGTTGACAGAGAGGAATGACAGAACTCTTGGCCTTACGAGACGCGGGCAACTTTGCTATTCAAAGGGATAGAAGTAAGAAAATGTTGGAAGAGATGGCCTTGAGCCTGTTCTGGGTTCTATTAATTAATAATTCGATTGTGCCAGGTCACTGAACTTAGAGTAGGAAATTCCAGTGAAAGCTTCATCCTAAGAAGACTGAAGAAGAGCAAGAACATCGGGCATTCCTATTCCGAAAAGGCTAGCTGCTGATTTCACTCAACCTCTCCTCGGCTCACTCGCTGCCTTAGCCTTAAGTCTGAACCTTCACTCCGGAAGTTCCTTCGTTTTGTTTCAATAGAAGCTAGATTGCCGCCTTCAAGCCTAGAGAGCAAGAAGCTCTTCGTGGCAAAGGTCTTGCACGTCTTTTACTAAGAGCGGATATGCATCATGTTGTGCTTCTAAACGGCAGCAAATCCTTCTCACTTTTTTGATGCGAATTGAATACGCAGCTCTAAGACGAGGGAAGCGCTTAAAAGCCCCTTTATTCATACATTGAATTTCGAGAGGATAGCAACGGTCTTCTTCTAGCTCCTCGCGGATTCTCTGTATTCTCTTCCGAACAGCGGATTTCCTCTTTCTATTAAGAAATTCTAAAGAAAAAGTCCCTCGGACGAGGAAAGAAGGGGCTTTTGATCGAGATGGGTAGAAGAAGCACTGCAAAAACTGTGGGAATTAGGAACTAACTTCGTTCTATTGCCTAGTGTCTGAGCTAACATTAAGGAATAGGCGGGATGCTTAAGAAAAAAAGAAAGTGTGTTTTCAGGTAGCTATGGAATTGCTGCTAGTAGACTGAAAGGCTATTCCCTCCCTAACCCTAAGGTAACCGCTACGCAACTCATTTCCTGGGCAAGCGGGGGAATCGAATCAACCCGAAATGGGCTTTCATTTCTTTCTCATCATCTTAAACCAGCCGAAAGGCTTACGCCCTTGGGTACTTTACATAATCTGAAATGAGGAAACTCCTAATGCGAAGGTAGACTCCGGTCTTCTTATTCAAGTAGTTAACATTTCCCTTCGGTAAGCATTCCTTGGGCGAAGAGGGGATTTGCGCATCCAACGATAAGATAAATGGCCTTGCTTGCCTTTTGTGATCTGCCAATTGCAATACATGGAAAAGGCTGACACAACCCATTCAAACAGCTCTTATATACGCGCTATTTCATGCACACTTGCAGCCGCAGATCGTCTTCTCCTCCTTTCTTTTTAAGTTCAATGTCGGAAATCGTATTCTCAGCCTAGCTAAAGCGAGGCAGCACTATTCGCTTGAAGTAAAGTGTCCCTTGCTTGCACAAGCCTGATTTATATATGCGACCCCTTATGATTCACTTTAGAACTCGTGCCCTAAGCCTGACCTTCGACGATGCTAGGTCTCGGGGTAAGCCCTTCGTCGCTGCGTTCCGGTCGATAAAATCCTCCGAGTGACTGACGACTCGTGAGCTCGCAGGGCTCATAGGATGGGAAAAGCCCTTCTCTTCATTTCATTATTTCATTGACGGGCTTTCACGACGTAAGTCAGTGGAAGCAAACGGGCAATCGGCTGCCTAAAGGACCCCCTTTGTGGTTGAAGGCTAAGTTCATTCTTCGATATATCTCACTCCGCTATGCTAGAAGACTGAGCAGCTTCAGTTTATTACCAACCTCGGGTTCAACTGGGTAAAGCCTAAACCTTACTCCTTTCCTTCTATCGGAACTGGCAACAGATCTCTAGATCCGATGCAACTAGAAGTCAGTCGATTCCGTCTGAGAATGGTTTCAGTCCAAACCCTTTTTGTCGAGTGAAACTCCGCTTCTTAAGAGCTTATTTGGACAGACTCACTCCCTTACTCGCTGTCTTATATTCCACTCGCTTCCTTTGGAAAAAGAGTCAGAACTGATAGTCATCGCCTTTCCCTTTCGACTGGACAAATTCAATAGCTGCTCCTAGCCCGATTCCAAGACCTGGGCCTCTTTCAGGTTTGAAAGCAGCCCTTATTCCATCAACAGCTCAATCGATGGGACTTGCTTTCCTTCCTAAAGGTGCGTAGCGCCGGAGCCGGTAGAAATGACTGACTGAAGATAGAGAGAGATCACCTCCATTCTCCGAATAGTAACACGGTAAAGCCAAAGATCTGATTCACTAGCATAGGAAACCTACTGAAGCCCAAGGTAAGGGAGGAGTGTCATGGCTAGAGGTCGAAGAAGCTCCAACCCCGGCGATCTAAGTGAGGCGATGCCTTTGAAGTAGCGGACCTATAGGTGTGACTGAACTCGCCGATCAGGCGTATACTGATGAAAAGAAGATTCTTATGAGAGAAAGCCTCCAATACGTTCGTGCATTTGCTTGCCTTGCCGTTTTCATACGTTTTTCAGTGGGAGCCTGAAGCTGAGACCTGGGAGAGGAGACCAGACTGAAGTAAGGCCTAACTTGAAACTATGTACCGTAGTTTGAGCAATCATAACTGATCACTATATATTGATCTTGCCAAAAATAACTAGTGGAATAACAAGTACAAGTAATGGTACACGCGCCTTCGAAAGCTTCTTCTCGAGTTTGGAGCATGAAGCGGTCTTGTGGATAGTTCTCCGGTTCGGGTACCAAGGAAACGGAGCAAGAAAAGGTATGCGCATCCGAACTATTAGCTTCACTAACGCACACCGGCAAGAAGCCGGTGTTTGTTCACACCGTTCGGTGCTTGTTCACACCGGCTTCCGCGGTAGCTCAGCCGTTGCTTGTTCTGAATGAAAGTGAATACAGACGCACCTTTCTTTAGTGCAGAGCCGGGTTCATGATTGCGGATTGCGCAGACTGACTTCTCCTAATGGCATATAGAAACGTGGTAGAGGAGGTTAGCTCAGGGAAGGAAGCTAAGTAAGGGCGAGCTACAACAAACACAAAGGAAAGGTCCGCTTCAGGATCATTTGAATAATGTGAAGATACAGACGAAGCAGCTAAAGCCGAATCAGAATATTCCGCTGAAGCAGAAAGGAGAGGATCGTAAGAAGAAAAAGGCTATACGCCGATCCGTATTATGTAAAATAGCCCGTCCCTTGAGCGTGGAGCCCTTGCTCTATCCCCCCTTTGATTTTGGTCGATCTCTCTTGAACTGCACGCAGCTTTTCCCTATCCTCCTATAAGTAGTCCACTGAGAGTAGGGAGCTCTAGTACTCGTTGTCTTACTCGTTATACTAGTTAGACTCACTTCAAGTATTCCGTTCGTTCACTTCAAGCTCGAAGATATACGTATCTTTTCGTTCAACTCCTTTCGTTTATTCCACTCGCTCTTTCCAGCTCTGAAAGCAAGGAGTATAGTATCGAACCGGCCAGCACGCACTATCGGATCAGCCCCTTCCTTTCTCTTGGAACCGAAGCGGGAACTGGGAAGGTTGTCAGACAACTCTCCGAACTCTTACTTTTCTATCTCGTGTGCAAGATATAGTGTATGACCTGCAACTGGGTACACTAGAAGTTTTCCTTCATCCTTTGGGAATCAAGTCATTCAATGAATGAAAAGTGAAAAACCTGTAGATAAATGCTTTATACAGATGACGATAAGACTTTCCAATCAGTAGCTGGGCTAGGGCTTATTCTGATTCACTTGCTATGGCATTCGTAGCATCAATTCCTTGCATCCCTCCTATTAATAAGGTAATAAGGCTCTGCCCACTCAGAGTGGACAGACTTTCGAGTTTTCAGCGGTTTATGCTAAATGTACGAGGGCTGCCCGTCGATTATTGTGGGATGCAATGGACTCTATTCAGAGGACTGTCCTCGCACGTGTAAGATTAGATCGGGGTTTCACTCCCTTACTACTCCTTTACAATAATTCTCCTAATATAAGAAGTATCTAACCTATCTAAACGCAAGCATGCACGAGTCAAAGGAGGCAATTCAGAATGAAAGACATGCAAACCTGAAACGGAGGAAGCCGCCCTTGCAGATAAGATGGCCGAGATACGGAATAGGGAACTCGCTCGCTTCGGAATCCCTTTCAGATAGGAGGACCCCTTTTTTGGGATAGACCGACCCCTACACGGGAGCGATAGCGAAGCCAATCCGGGTAGGCGCACAGTCCTTATAGCATAGCAAACGTTCCACTTATAGGCTCCCGAACCCTCGATTCGATTGTTTTCCAAGAATGTTGAGCCGGGTATGTAAGCCATGTATCTGGGAGGAACAACAATAAAAGAAGGGCTTTCGGTTTTGGTCTTGCAGCTATTTTCAAAATATATATATAAGAATCCCTTTTTTAGAAGAAAGAAACTATATATGTCCAATCTCTAGTGGTGGTGGAACCAACCAAGATCTATGTCGTCCGACCCGACCTCAGACTCTTTCTTCCCGACCTATTTGACTCTCTGGCCGTAGTTATTTAGGTGGTATTCCGAGATCGAATTCCTCCCAGGAACACACGAAACAAAGATATGAACTGGGTAAATAGAAATGGAAAAGAGATGTTTCTATTTCATCCAAATTTGTGGCTTTTTCTACATCCATATGATCTACTAAAGTAGATCGGTATTGACCATATAATAAAAGCAGATCTTGGTCCATGGAGTCCCAAGAAGGTAAGAACTCCAACCTGTCCGATGCTTCTTCGGCCAAATACGATATACAAGTGGGACCTGCACTATGAGCAAGCTGTGCGAAAAACCGCTTCTTTTTTCCGGTTCCGAAACAACTTGGGCGAAATAGGGTTCTACCGGGAAACCATGGATTTTTGAGTTTTCGCCATTGGTTACTGGTTGAGCCACTGGAATGGAATGAGATAAGAATCTCTGGAGATCTTTCCTCTCCACTTACTCGTAACAGGCTTTTCTTCTGTAGAAGACTTCTTCCGAATGGCATAATTGTCCGACACTACGTTCCTCGATCTTCAAAGAAAACTGACTCCTCCTACTCCTCCTTCTCCTGACGGATAGGATCCTCCTTGGTCCTTCTTTCACTAATGGTCTCACCATTTTATAGTAGTAGTAGTTCGCGCGAGGGACTATCCTTTCTATCGCTTGCCCTTGCCTTTCACTCTCATTTGGTCTCTTTCTTCTAAAAAATAAAGCGAAGCAAAGCGCATGGCAAAGAAGCAGCCAGCTGACTGCCCCCTTCCACTCGGCCTTTCTTCGCTGTGTGAATAAGGTCTTAGTCTGTATGGGCATTCTGGGCAGGCCGCAATAAGTCGCTAGTCGAAGGTTTAGACCAATCGCAATTCATCACCATCTTGCCCGCCTCCAATTGATGACTGGCTATTATATAAGTGTTGACCTAAGCCCCTGCGCAGGGGCTCGGCTCCCGAACCGTACGTGAGCTGTCTCGTACGGCTCTTCCTAAGAACTTGAAGCCCCCTCTCTCTAAATAGAAAAAAATGCATTTACAATAAAAAAAAGACTTTTTGAAAAAGCCTTCGCCCGCCTATTCAACGGGGCTATTAGAGAAGCTGCTTCGTTCCTTGACTTCTTTTCTCAGTCAAGCTTCCTTGTTCCTTAGTGTAGTCTCGGTCCATAGTTTAAGACTCCGTTCCTTATAGCCTAGTCTATATCCACAGCTGACGTGACTCCGTACCGACGCCTTTCCCTTTGTATAGTATACGGCTAAGTGACTTGCTTCGCACCTCAACCGACTTTTTTGCTTACTGTAGCATAGGCCTTCGTCGGGCTTTCGTCCCTTCGCCTATAGACGGCGGCTTGGCTTCGCTATCGCTCATGACTTGGTATAGAGCCGTGTAGTCGTCGGTTTTACCACCAGAATGCCTATGAGATAGTGGTCGGCCTTTCGAATGCCTTCTTCCTTACTTTTCTGAGAAGCCCTTTACGACTATACTATAAAGGACAGGGGGGTGTTCACCTTTGGAAACTTAGCTACTTAAGTCCTTCTCAGAAAGTCAAAGTAAGGGCGAACGTCATTCTGTTCTACAGCTACAACACTGAATATTTCTTATTAATATTAAACATCTTAATAGTCGAACGACTTTCGTACTACTAAACAAGGAAACCTTCGGTTCCCTTTGTTTGAATAAACGCCGCTTATTTTAGTTTACATTCAAACCAAAGTAAACCAAGCCTAAGCGGTCACGACATCTTGTTGATATTGATTGAGGAGTTTGATGGAGTTTAGCTGACTGAATCCATAAACCTAGAAAGTCGCCGTCACTGGTACTTTTTTCTTGGAATTTGACTCTATAGGTAGGTATCGGCGGGGCTTGCGTAATGTAGTTGTAGTTAAGGCTGAGGTAGCGCTTTTTTTTTTAGAAGATCTACTGAAGTACCAAAGGCGAACGGGGCTCCCAGGCCGGGACGTCTGGCAGAATGCTTGGCCTCCTGCGCTGGAAGCGAGACCCGAAGGGTGAGCTTATGGCGGTTAGCTTCTAGCACTAAATAATAGGCATTAGGCATTCTGAGCTGAAAGGAGGCAAGCAAATGAAGGGAGGCATTACGGGCCGACTACAAGAAAAGCAAAGCTTCGTAGACTCGGTCAAGTCGCTTATAGAATGCCGACGACGATTTTCCACTTAATAAGTGAAGGGGAGAGGGAAGCGAGGCTTAGCGAGCTTTATAAGGCCGACCACTACATAAGCCGCTGGCGGAGAAAGCTCGAAGAGCTTCCCTTCATTCATTACTAAGCCAAGGTCCCAGGTCTCCGAGTCAGCCCGCGCTTTTTCGAAGAATCCTGCACCCATGGGCATACGGCCTGGCAGGCCTTCCCTTTCCGCCGGAGCTTCATGGGCGTTGCCCCGTTCCCCAATCAGATGTTTGGATGTGAGCTATACTCCGCGAGGAGCCAAACGGGCGTATGGCCTTGCCTTGCCATTTGACCTCTTTTCCCGTGTGACTAGGAATGCTCAGTGACAACCTCTCAATTGTCACCGCCTGGCCTCTCTTGCTACCACGGTAGCACCTAGTGTGGTCAGCACCAATCGTGTTCGGGCAACGAAGCTTACACTCATTCACATTGGTTCATCCTGCTATGCCCTGGGCCTTTTGCTCTTATAACGTAAAAGGTGGCCGGCCATTCGTCAAGGCCCAGGAATCCGCTGGACATCTCAGCGGCGGGATTTGATACCCGCATCCGATCGAAGTTGCATTTTAGTGCTCCCCTAACATAAAGGGGGGCTTTTTCTAAGTGGGTCGCTTCGCGCAAGACATTGCTTAGGACCAACGGGTCACACGACAGGTGCACGATCTACTTTGCACGTTCCATCCTTCAGCCCTTCGCCTATCGGCTTGGCAGGCAAGCTACCTTGATCCGTCTTCGGCTTCGATTCGTTACGCTCAGAAGCTCCAACAAGCCCTAAAGTCTCTTGCCGCCTAAAACTCTGCCAAGAGAGCGCTGCTTTACGTTTGATCCTATGTACCCATAGAATGCTATGCGTTCTCCACTTTCGGATCTCGCAAAGAGAGAACGTTTTTTTTCCTCTGACTTTCTCTCTCATTCGCGGAGCGAAGAAAGCGGGCTTTGCCCCAGCTACCGCTATCCTTGGGAAACCAAAAGAGCTACCGAAGGAAAGGGATGCAGTCTCTCCCTTGGCCTTTGGAGAGGAGAGGGCAGAGAAGAAAACGTCCTTCGCGCAAGTTTTTTTGCTTCCTGCGTCCTTACTAGTAAAAAAGGGGCTCTTCGACCAAGAAGGCATTCTGGTAGGAAGGCCGACCACTACATAAGTCGCCATCCGTCCAGGAGAGAAGCAAGCTACCTTTCTTTGATCCCCCTTCCCGGGCAGGGAAGAGAACGAAAATGGACCGCAGATGGTAGTCGTGGTTGATTTTGATTCGAGGATCTTACGCGGCGGAGCGAACTCTTCTATCGTGTTGCATTTTCTCTGGCGGACCCCCCCCCCGGTCCATCGTACTGGAGCGATTCGAGAAGAACGATTAGGCGCAGATTCTATCCTTTCTACAATGCCTATAGACGAAGTGCTTCGTTTCAGATCAATTCTTCGCTGCAATCGCTTCGATCCACCCCCTCGGTGAAAAACCGTAATACGCCCTGAGGAATTCCTACCAGCAGACTTCCCTGTACTCAAAGTGAATTGTCTAAGTGCTCTCCTTTGTCTCATTGTTTATCTCGTAATCATTCGATTCCGCCCCTAAAGCTAGCTCCTACTCCTCCTCCTTCTCCTGACGGATAGGATCCTCCTTGGTCCTTTTTACATAACACTCTCGGCCGCCCAAGAGGACTGGCTATCTTTCTCTTTATACGCAATATCTTGAAAGGCAAAGAAAAAGATCTACCTTGGCAACGAAGACGTCATTGACTGATAGTTTCTCTTCCGAACCGGAACAATACCTATAACAAAAAAAGAAGATGTATTTGAGACTCCAGTGATCGGTAAAGATCTGACAATGCACCTATAAAGGTGATGTCGCCACAGCTTCAACACAAACACAATCACATCCAACTCTAAATCATGGGTAGGGTAGTTTCTCTCATGCACCCTCAACTGTCTAGAGGCATATGGTATCACCTTCCCCTTTTGCATCAGTACACCACTAAAACCCACTCCAGAAGCATCACAATACACCACAAATGACATTCCCTCCTTAGGCAACACAAGAATAGGTGCCGAAGTCAACAAATCCTTGAGCTTTTGAAAGCTCGCCTCACACTCCTCCGACCCAGAAACACTATATCCTTTTGAGTAAGCCTAGTCAACGGGGCTGCTATCGAGGAAAATTCCTAAAGAAAACATCAATTATACCCCACCAAATCAAGGAAACTCTAAATATCAGTCACAAAAGTAGGCCTGGACTACTCACAAATAGCTGCTACCTTGGTCGGATCTACCATAATACTCCCTTTTGTCACCACATGCCCAAGGAAAACCATAGATTTGAGCCAAAACTCACAATTTGAGAACTTTGAATACAACTTCTCTTCGCTCAATCTCTGAAGTACAGTCCTCAAGTGTTGAACATGATTGGCCTCACTCTTAGAATAAACCAAGATATCATCTATAAACACAATCACAAATATGTCCAAGTAGGGTTTGAACACTCGGTTCATCAACTCTATAAAAGCAGCAGGGACATTAGTTAGTCCGAAAGACATAACCATAAACTTATAGTGACCATAAAGAGTCCTGAAAGCTGTCTTTGGGACATCAGACTCTCAAACTCCCAACTGATAATAGCCGGACCTCAAATCAATCTTGGAGAATACCGAGGCACTGGTAAAAAAAAATCATCGATGTGAGGCAAAGAATACTTGTTCTTGATGGTCACTTTCTTCAGCTGGCGATAGTCAATACATATACACATTATGCCATCCTTCTTCTTCACAAATAATACAGGAGCACCCCAAGAAGATACACTGGATGAATAAATCCTTTCTTCGACAAATCCTCCAACTGCTCCTTCAACTTTGTCAATTCGGTCGAAGCCATCCGATAGGGAGCAATAGATGTGGGCTTAGTGCCTGGCTCCACATCAATAGCAAAGTCAACACACGATCCTGAGGGACCCCAGGAGAATCAATCGGGAACACATCCATAAACTCTCTAGCAACCCTAGTAGTCTCTAATGATGGTGGCTCCAGAGAACAAGCTCAAACATGATCCAAATATGCCAAGCATCCCTTCTCCATCAATCGGCAGACATGCATATAAGAAATAACACCCTTAGGATAGGAGCTAATTGCCTTATTCATACCAACTGAGGCAAGTCGGGGCAAGATAAGGTCACGGTCTTCGCATAGCAGTCAAGAATAACATGATAAGGCGATAACCAATCCATGCCCAATATCACATCGAAGTCAACCATATCCAACAATATCAAGTCAGCAACAATATCTCTCCCCATAAAAATCACAACACAACCCTAATACACTTGATTCACCACTAATGATTCATCTACCGGGGTGGAAACATAAATAGGCTCGGTAAGCGGCTCACACATAATATCAAGATCAGAAGCAAAATAGGTTGACACATAGTAATAAGTAGAGCCTGGATCAAATAAAACTAACGTTGAACCGTGGCACACTGGAACCATATCTGTGATAACCGCATCAGAGGCCTCTACCTCAGCTCTATCTGGGACAGCATAGCAGACTCTACGCCCACCATTAGCTTGTGGGCTTCCACGGGCTCCACCTCTCACTATACCACGAATCCCTCTGGTACCACCTCTTATAGCCTGGGGTGTGCCCCTAGGTGCTGGTGTTGGGGTTGGACGAGCTGGTTGAGATCTTGAAGCCTGGGTGAAAGATGCACGATAAGGGCAATGTCTGGCCAAATGCCCAACCTCGTCACAACCATAGAAAGCCCTGACCTCTCGCCCCTGAGATGGTTGACCTGAAAAGACACCACGTCTAGCTGCACTAGATGAGCTATCACTAGAGGAACTATCAACTGCAGGGATGGCTGTATGGATTGCCCGACCTTGATGGCCCTGCCTCTAGAACTCTCTATCTCGTGGTGGGGGTCCACTAAACTGGCCGTGCTGACGGAACCTCTTCTTGCCACCCTGTCTATCATGCCTAATATGCTCTATCATACGAGCGTGATCCACTACACTCTGAAATGTACCTCCAGCCAGAACTAAGGAAGCTGCAGCCTCCTAAAGATACCCTGCCAATCCCTTGGCAAATCGTCGGATCCTCTCGAACTCCGTAGGGATACTGGACAAGCATATATAGATTATGAAATCTGGCCTCATAGTCCGAAACTAACATAGAACCCTACTGAAGTCTATCAAAGTCATCTCGGTGATTGTCCCGAAGGCTATATGGTATGAGCCTCTCCAAAAACCTCTGTAAACTGCTCCCATGTCATGACTGGAGATCCAACAGGTCGACGAGCCAAAATTGACCCCACCACTCCTTAGCTAGGCCGGTGAACTGTTAAGAGATATAAGCAACTCCATGCGATTCAAGGATGGCCAAATTACATAGTCGGTCCTAACGCTCTGATAGGAAATCCTAAGCTCTAGCGCCAAGGTTTCCACCAAACCTCGGGGAGCCAATCGTACAAACCACTCAAAGCTCTTCTGTTCAGCTGTGGACATAGCAGGACTAGCAGAAGATGGCGGCACCAAAAATCTAGGCAGTGCAATAGACAGAGCAATAACAGAACCCTGAAGCTGTGAACTAGAACTCGGCCGCGATGTTTGATGCGGGATAATAGAAGTCATAGGAGGGTCCACTGGGACTGAGGAAGGACCCACATGAATCATGCTTGGCTCAGCTGGAGCCATGAAAGGGCCAACGACACTATAGAAGCCAGTGCATCAATAACAACTGGGGCTGGAGGAGCTCCCTCCAATCTAGCCAATACCCGCGATAGTAACTCTTGGACTAAGGGCGTAAAATCTAGGGTTGAGGGCGGTGGAATAGGATCAGTAGGCCCCTCTAGCTTATAATCAGGCTCCAGAAAGCCGATTTAACATTATGTTTTCTTATGTCATTGAAGCTTGCAAGTTTTACTATGTTCAGTGTATAAACATATTTCTGGAAACAGACTCTCATCTCTATGAGATAACAGTAAGGTCCGCACACATTTTATCCTCCGTAACCCCACTTGTAAGATTCCAATGGGTATGTTGTTGTTGTAGTATATAAACATATCTTAGTAGCTCAGTTGGTTGGTTACCTGAACTCCCACCTTATTGGTGAGAGTTTAATTCCCCACGTTGTAATCCCCTCCCAATTTCCCCTTCCCCTACCCCTAATTAAAAAAAGGAAAAAAAAAATATCTTTCTTTATTTAATCTGAAAAAATGTACGAACACAAGAGCAGACCAGCCCACTTTTATATGTGGGTGCATTTCATAATGTTTTTTTGTTTTGAATAAAGAAGCGCGTGAACTTTTAGTGTAAGGCAGGTGTTTTTCTCGGTGGATGGATGGGATAAATGCCTATATTGCTTTATAATGTTATTGTTATGTTGATGTTATATTAAAGAATGAAATCTAAAAAAGTTGCTTAGTCCCATTCTTTAGAATTGTCTTTCTCATACTGTGTAAACGAACTTCAAGTCTGAATTGTGTACTGTACTCAACAGGAAGCGTCACAGCCACCCCCGATGTCGATCTGCAGTATTCGTTTGAGAAAGTCGTTTGGTTTTTAACCTAGAGCGATTGGTTTACCTGTATCATGCAAATGTCCAACACTTAGGTGCTTTCTAAGATCATCCTATATGAAAGATGTATGACATGTGTGGATAATGAATGACTTGCAGGGTATGCAATATCTTAAGTACAAAAGGTAGGACCTAAAAAGAGAAATGAGCTTAGCACAACACGGGATAGAAACCTAATCCTAAAAGGAGAAAACCCATCACTGAACAATCATAGGAATAGAAGAAATGGGTTCAGACCAAGTGACAGAACTCTCTATGAGTTGGGCTACATAAAAGATCCTTTTCTACTAAAATGGATGTAGGCTTAACTAAAGCCCAATGCAGGTTGAACTCTATGGAATCTAAGCCTCACTACCCTTACCCTCTTAGAGGGTTACAAGGAATTTTTGGCCGGCCCCATATAGATTCAGCTTAGGGGTTTATGAGAGATTGATTGATGGACCTAAGCTAAACAACTAAGATTGAACCTAAACCAAAACCTATAGACTGAATTAGGAGAGCAGAGGTTTAATTCAAGACCAGGAAAGCAAGTTATATCGAAGCCCAATGCCAAGCAAAGCCCTAGACTACAAGTGAAGAAATTGGGTTCAACTAAGCCCTTAACCCAAGATGAGGTGGAGCCTTAACCCGACACAAGAGGGGCCCTGTAGGATAGTGGGCTTAGTCAGCCCAACATAGGTTGTTAACCAAAAAGGAGAAGTCCCCTGAAGCGGTTGAGGGGTAGCAAGAAGATGCATTGGCTGATAACATATCCATCGCCCTTCCTCGGTCCGTCCCCATAGCAAGCTTCCTATTGGCTTCTCCTTTGGATAAAAAGTTACAACCTATTAACTTGTTTTGAATCGATCTTTGGTGATAAAAGAACCTTAGCTTTCGGTTCCGATCTGGAAAGGAGCACCAAAAGAAGAGCTAGCTACAGGGGTCTCGGTTAGCTACTGACTGGTAGCCAGAACAGACTGGCCTCCTCGATGACGACAGTGACCCGCCGAACCAAGATCGATATAAGAATAGTGGAAGGTATTAGGGGATCACGTAGCCCATGCCGGCCTTGCTTGAAAGTCCCACTTATTTTTCATCGCTTCATCCATCAACCTTTTTTTTCCTTCCCGGTAGTAAGCTCCTTGGAACTCTTGGCCAAGAAGGTGACTATTCTCCTCCAGAGGATAGTGACCTGTGTGGGCACCATTAAGGAGGTCTTACCGGGTCTGATTCATAGGTCTATACCATGTGAACCAAGGGTTTACGTTTACACAAAGATTAGCACAACAAATCAAAGGTTTAGGTAAATGATGAGCAAGTACCCAGAGAACTACCTTCACAGGCTCTTTTACCCGGCCATAGAGCGTCTTTTGAAAAGTCCACTAGCCGGCTCCTCACAATGGATCGACACGAGAAAACCTTAATCTTCCAGGTCACCGATGGTGAGACCAATAAATAAGACTTGATTGGTGCCTACAGTGAAGCTGGCACGACGTTCTGGCATCTTACACACCGCATTCTATCTGAAAGAGTGTGCATCATGTCTTCAACGTGCGTATGGCAGAGAGTAATCTCCCCTCTTCCTGTCCCTCAACAGGTCGGGTTACTATTATCCCTGCTTTTCATCGTAAGATTATTATGATGAGAAGCGAGCAGTTGGTGAAGATCTATCTGTCCTTCTTTTCCTTTAGTAAAGTTATGCTCTTGGCAAAGTTTCAAGGGATACGTTCTCTTCCATTCTGAGTCCTCCGACTGACATGGATCGAGTACAGATTCTCGTAGGTGAGATTGAACTTTCCGGCAATCTTTATCTTGTATTTACCTCGAATCTCTCAGATACCTCTGAACCAGGGATTCTAGTTTACACCCACAAAGATGAACTAACCCTGTAAATCAAGTCAATCAAAGGTTAACGAGAAGATGATGAGCAAGAAGCCATAGACGTACCTAAACAGGCTGTAAAATGCTCTAGAAAGCTCTTACGGCTTCTTTTTGAATTGGAGGAGTTTACACCAACCTGGAAAGACCTGCCAAGTTCTTCTTCTGTTTTCATATCGTATATAATGTAGAATCGGCTGCGTAAGAGTTCTACATACAGAGTGACTGTTTACCATAGCAATTCCAAATCGAATTCATATTCTATAAGGTGTAGGGCCAGACTACTGATGCTACTAGCCAGACTCGAACTGTCATAAATCCTCTCAGTGAAACCAAAGCATAATCTTCCATGCTATCGCACAGAAGGTCGTACGCCACTGGCAATCAAAACTTTTTCTCCTTACAAGATGCATTGCTACATAACCAATCCGTGAATGCCAAGGAGTAGAAGGAACTTTGATGCTCATTGAGAATAAAGATGTTCCAGATCAATTTAGCAAAGTTACACTCACGCAAAAGATGTAAACAATCCTAAACTGGGTGTCCAGATCTAGAACAGCTGCTATACTCTGATAAATGACTTTCCCAACGAATCTGCTTTGAGATACTAAGCCAAGGTCAGACGGGTGGTCTACCCTGACAAGGTCTACTGCGGCTCCACTCCGTGGTGATCTATGAATTATGTATAGTAAGATGGCTACCTGCTTTTGGAATTGATGTCGGAAAGGAACGAGAAGTCGGTAGAATTCTTAAGCTAATTAGATACCGCGGGTTAAAGGACTTCCACGTCTAAAAGGCTCAGGACTAAGCGATCTACCGAAGCTCTTTCCCACCTCTAAAAAACAAGAGGACTCTGAGCTCTCTATTTTAGTTAGCCCTGATCGCTCGCGCTCCACCCTTCGCGCAAGATAGCTAAAAAAATTGCCCATCTCCGGTTGAATCTCTATTTAGGAAGAGCAGACCAAAACCCTCTCTCTTCGCTATAGCGGGCAGTGTGAATCAATGGCTCTTTCAGACAGTGGAGAAAGACCTTTCAATCTGTGGTTACCGATCAAGCCTCTCTATCCTATCCGAGATAGCTAGTCGTCACCTTCAGTCCCAGTAGTGGCCCTTTCATTGCACTCCCTTGGTCTTTCTTTTGAAAGAATTAGCTATCTAGTTGAGGGTCAGCAGCGATATGGTTTTATTCCCTCCCTCTTTGACCATGGGTAGCAGGCTTGCTGATTGATCTGAGAATGTGTGAACTCAATTTACTGGCAGCATAGCCTTAGAGACGAAAGGAGGATTCATTATTTGTTTGTAACACGCATTTGAATCCTGAAAGACTAATATGCTTAATGTAAGCATTTATGTCACGGGAATAGCAAAAAGTTTTCAATAGCAAGACTCATCATCCTCAGGCACTCGGAACGCCTTAGGCTAAGCGAAGAAAAGTAGCCTTCTCCTTCAACAGCATCAACAGCTGCGCCAAAGCCCAAAGCAGTCAAGTCGTCATCAACAGGAATGAGTGGACCTGGAGCTGCTATTTATGTCAGTCCCTTTCCTTCCCTATGGTTTAAAGAGCTAGCTTGCCTTAGTTCTTTCCTCTTGCCCAATACCGAGGGTAACCTCGTGGCAAATACCCTCCCTGAAGTTTCACCATCCTCAGCGAAATCTCTATCAAAACCAGCGTGACCCAAAAAACATCTCACCCCCTTCACCGTAGTTGGAGGGTCAAGCTTTTCTATGACCTCAAGCTTGGCTTTATCTACTTGAATGCCCTTCTCAGATATCTTATGTCCTAAGACAACTCCTTCTTGAACCATGAAGTGGCATTTTCGAAAATAACTGTTGCACTCTGTGGCGGGGTGCCTCCTTCTCTCGTTATAAGTAATATGAAATGAGTTGCACCTAAGGAATAAGGGAAAAGGCAGCTGTAGTTAGGCTTACTAGCCCCCAAACCGGTAGTTTACTTGCTTACTTGTTTCATATCTCTTTCTCTTTTCATTCAATGAGAATATTCTTTTTGAAAATGAATAGTTCAGATAGAATCGAACTTTCGATCGATCCCGGCACTTGGGATCCCCTATGGATGAAAAACATGGTTTATTTGGATCCCATTGAATTTCATTCGGAGGAGGAACCCTTTCAAGATCGTATTGTATTGATTCTTATCAAACGGTCAAAACTCTCCTCTCCAGTGAGACCAGCCGAGCCAAAATCAAACTCAGAGTCGCAATCTTCCATGCCTTTCTAATCATCACAAGGCAAGGAAAGAGAAGATCTTTGGTCAATGACGGTGGATTTCGTACTTTATTTTCGTTTCTCTTTTTTAAAGGTTCGGATCGTCAAAGAAAGTTTTTTTAGAAAACGGAAGTGCGTATATCTCTATCTACGCTCTTCCTACTGCTCATACGCGGACAATATCATTGAAGAAGACTTATCTAACTCGGTTGCTTTTCGGCCTTGCGCCAGGATGAAGATCATTCCTTGCCATTATTCGCTTCTTCTTTTCCACTAGGTATCGACAGACCAACAGCCGTCAATAGGGGTCAGAGGGGAGAAAGGAGAGCAGACAGCAACTTTGCCATTCCAGCTTGATGAAAAAAATACAAAAGAAAATGTTCGATTCTTCGATAAGAGCAGAAGAAGGCCTATAGCTCATTAATCCATGCCAGTCGGTGGAGGTGATACACCGAGATCGAGGAATATAGTCCATTACATACTAGGGCCAGCCCATAAAAGAAAATATCGTTCTATAATAAATGAATTGTCTCACACGCTCTGAAGTCTTGGGACTGATCTTACCATTGGGACTGCGCCTAAGATCAATCCTAACCTACTTATAAGATAAGACGTTAATAACCGATTGAATTTCTTAGGACAAGCAGCCAATGAGTGTAATTATAGGCCTTACCGCATCCTCTTCCGCTAGTAGGCACTGCTGCTTATAAATCCCCTTTCCTAGAAGAAATTCTTATGCTAGGTTCGCCCTCTTCTCTTGACCACTGGATCGAATCCAATAACTGTAATTTCACCTCTGGCCCCGATTGAGCATCCAAAAACTCCACCTTCTGCTTCAGTCGTGACTACATTCTCAGATTCCGGAAATAATCATCTAAAAAATACGATTTCTTAGGAACAATCCTGATAGGAACAAGTCCCGAACCCAATGGTATCATATCTATTTTACAAGCGTACCTATTCCTCTAACAGAAATAAATGGAAATAATGAAGCAAGGCTCAAGAGAAGAGGGGTCCGTCCATTGAGATTAGAGCCGCTCGCCCTTGGTTAGAGACAGACTTTCCCGCGGTTAGATAAAGAAAAGTCTTTATTGTTTCAAGCTCGGCTAGACGCTGCGGTTAGGCAACTCGATTAGATAATGGGTAAAGCGCTCTCTTTCCTTCTTTCTGAGCAGAATATCTTTGGCGGGGAGAACACTACAGTACCACTTAGTCAAGTGAAAGCCGGGCCTTTCTCCAAACAAAAGATATGGACCTGCTCTCACACCCCCTCTTTTCGGCAAAGGAGGTCACCTTCGGACTTTCTTTTTCTGATCCAATGGCGAATCCTATTATTATTCTTTGCTACCTTTAAGGCTCGAAAAGGCATGATAAGCTATAGAGAGACAAATGGGCATAGCATCCAGGTCCAGATGGAAAAAGAAAAAGGGTGGGAGTGTACACAAGAAAAGGAGAAAGAGAGGAAAGCTTTGAAACAGAATAGATTGGATTGAATACTGAGCCAGCCTATAGGTTCAATGTAATTGTTGTAGTTCACCAATCGAAAAGCCAGGTTTTTTGCAACTGAAGTGAAGAGGTGTAGAGATTTTCGTTGGTTGTTGACCAACGGAATGGGAGAAAGGAGAAGGTTTTTACGCAATTTCTTTTAAGAATTTCTTTTTCAGGTAGAGAAAATGTTTATAGGTATAGGACTCCCTAACCTTTTCTATCCCTACTTCCCTGACCTTCTCCTCTCCTAACAAACTCAATTTGTTTTTTAAAAAAAGTAGACTATACTCCCCCCCTTTTGGGGGTAGGAAGAAGTCTTGAATAAGTTTGTCGCTATACTGCGTAAAGAAGGGGTCCTCCTCGAGGGCGGTCATACGCCCAACTCTTCTTGAGAAGGAAATTACTCTCGATTTCCTCCTCATCAACTCTCTATCTTTCGAACCACACAAGGATTTTCAGTCCAGCTGAGCTACCTGAACCACTTTGAAATAAGTCTCCTTTCTTTATGTAATTTGCCCCGCCCCGGGATTCTAACGATGACGGAAGCCTCTATCTTGAAGGGCCGCGTGACTTTATCTCTTTGAAGAAGGACGAACTCTTCTTTATATACACAATTTTTTGTACGAAATTGGAAGAAGAATTGCTGCTTTCAAGCGTGAACCAGGTCCAGGATTCGGACTAGGAATTGCTATTTTATCCGATGCAGTTAGCTCTATTCCCTGACCTGAGGGCGGGAACCGTCTTATCTTAGGGTAGGGGTAGCCCCAGGTGGGAAGGGCCGGGGGGTTCGCTTTTTGATAATCAATAAGTAGCGTAGGCTTCGATAGACTTGCAATAGCGATTCTTACCAGCAATCTTAGCGACCTCTATGCAATGCAGCAACTTCGTTGCCTTACGGTGCTACGAGAGATGCTCCGTTCGTTCCTCTACGCTCGCTTACGCTACGAGTAATTTAAAGGAGCAAGCAGGCTAAACTTTGTGCTAAGCAAGCTATATGACTAG